GGATTGTTTCATCAACGGTGTTGGGTCAGAATAACTTTTTGACTCTGCGCCAGTGATTCCCCTATTATTTATTAGTGAACAATAATTGAATAATTCCTTCATAGAGATAGAGGACATAATTCACATGGATATAGTAAATCTCGCTTGGGCTGCTTTAATGGTAGTCTTTACGTTTTCCCTTTCACTAGTAGTATGGGGAAGGAGTGGACTCTAGAAGTACTACTAATTGAGTTTAGGAACTAAACAGTATCACTTTTTTTTATAGATCGTTCGGCAAAGTTTTTTTTATTTAAAATTTCACTATTTCAATTTAAAATTTTATTTTTAAATTGAAATAGAAATAGAAATGAAAAATATCTTCATTTCGAAATTCTCTTGGATTTTAGTTGAGTAATGTATTCTATGAATAATAAATATATATGAAGAATACTCTTTCAATCAAAGAAATATTTCAATTATTTCCGTGTTCGTATTTTGAAAGTAAAAAAAGTAAAAGGAATACAAATGGTAGGAAATTTATTCCAACTGAATTCTTCATAAATTTTCTATTTCGATGAACTGACTCTTACCAAAGTTAGATATGGACCATGAGGAAGAACGGAACTTTTTTTTATTTTGTTTACCTCTTTACTGTTCAAAGATCAAAGAGAAAACAATTCGGTTATTCCATTACGTGGATACACATTGGGAAACAACATAGTAGTTGTCCAACGAGATACTGCACATCCTAAAATATTGTCTTGGGCGAGTCACATATTGCGCCGCTTGTTTTAGTTTTACTATTTTAGAAATTTTATTTATGTTTTGCTTGTTTTATTGAACCCATTTCATATCATGGTTCAAACGTTAAAAGTCGACGGGTTTTACTAATCCTTTTCGAAATCCGAAGAAGTTCCCATGGATCATTTGTCAACTCCTCAATCAATGACTTCTTCGATAGGTATAATAAAATAATCTTTTAGTTAGCATTCCGACGAAGAAGTCATTGATTCTTTCGATCGGGATTCATATTGAAAATAATCAGAAATCTAGGAATTCTAATCGTAAAAGTCGCTTTCGATTATTTCAAATTAATTTAATTGAAATCAACACAAATTAAATACAAATAGATAAAGCAAAGAAATAGAATTGGGATACTATATAATATACATTATCACTATATATATTATATATACGTAATTAAATAGATTTCTATATATATAGAAAAGGAATATGATGATACTATTGTAGATTGATCTATATTAATCTATATTAAATTAACCCGCATTACAATACAACTTTATACACTACAATAACAATACTAGATAGTATGGTAGAAAGAAATATCTGAATCTTTCTACCATACTATCGTATCTCATAGAATACGACTGATTCTAGTCTGCCCATTTCATTTAAGACGCGAAATTTTTATCCTTTTCTTCTCTGCAATTATTGATAAGAAATAAAAAATCAAGTTTAATTCAAATTAATCACCTTGGCTGACTGTTTTTACGTATATTATAAGTAAAAAAGCAGTAGGAACTAGAATAAACAGTGCAGTAGCAATAAATGCGAGAATATTTACTTCCATAATCTCATTGTTTAATTTTTCTTTAATTCGCAATAACTCGGGAGTTAATCCCATAGAGATAATAAATCTTTCGCCTGTAAATTCAATGGGATGCATTACATCTCGATGATATCGAATCGGATCAATATCATGAATAACAATATCGGAGCTATCAAATCGATTCATCGTCAAGAATTGAATAGTATAACATAGGACGATCTTTTATCCATACTGAACTCAAAATTTGATTCCCGATACAATCAATAATTCCTTTATTTATTTATCATTCTTTTCCATTCTTTCTTTTCTATAACCTACCGCCCTCTTTGTACAATCATCTGATGAAGTATCATCTAACCGCCTTTCCACTTACCATTGGTTCTAAACAAACCCCAACAAACAATAGAAGCTCAATGAAAAAAAAGGAAGGAGCTAAGTTATAACCTCCTTTTTTTAATGATCCAATCTTCTTGGAAAACAAAAGAAGTATGATAAAGACGAGTACAAATTCCGGTATAAAAAAATCGAATATTCCATCAAATTAACTATTTTTTTATATATTTATATATAAATTTTAAAAGTTTGTTCTTTCAAGGAAAAACCCTTATAAAATAAAAAAAAAAAAAAAATGCATTACCTCGCTAATAAAAAAGTGATCCTTGTTTGATCTTTATTTTTTAAATATCCTCTTTCATTGGATTAGTAATGGGACGCATATATCAAAAGCTCAATGCGAAATTTGAATGAGATAGATTATTTCAAATTAGTAAAATTTGAAATTGAGGTTACACAAAATAGGGCCCGAAAAGGATATACTTTTATTTTAATCTTAAAAAAAAAGTATTCTATACTATTCTATACACAGTAACTATGTTCAATTTATTTTATATTGTACAAATTCCATTTATGTATGTACTCCCGGGAAACATACAATACTCTACTCTATTTCATATTTCACAGATCGGGAGTAATTGAAAAAGCCAGACCCAGTACAGTACGGTATCCCGTGGAATCCTGAATCTGATGCTAATAATATAATAATTGTACTAATCCACATATGCCTCTCTCCCATCAATCGAATCGGTACTAGTCGAAGAAATGGAAATTCCCCCATTTGGTTGATGATAAATGTGAAACGAAAAAGAAAAAAAGAAGAGGGATCGCTGTTGGGAATGAAATTATGTTATTTGGACTTCTTTTCACAAAAAATAGAGAGATGAATTGATATAGTTTTTTATTGGATTTGGATTCGTCGGGACTGACGGGGCTCGAACCCGCAGCTTCCGCCTTGACAGGGCGGTGCTCTGACCAATTGAACTACAATCCCAAGTAAATACCATAATAAAATAAAGTATACATATTTTTATGATTTCATTCTAACCCTTTCAATTTCGATTAGAATTGGCGTGTTGTAACAGAGCTGCGAGTGTGATATATCGATACCCATATGTATATGTACTTTAGTGAGAGCAGCCGGTATTACTAGTAATCCTTTCGTTATTGCCAAATCAATTGGATAATCACTCGTTCAATCAAAAAAGTTTTTTTTTATTTACTCTTTTCCTTAAACTTTACTTTATAGTTACGGATCCTGATATGAATCTAGATCATTAGCAAGATCAGAATTTCTTGTAAAAAGAGAGTAAATAAATAGTGGTATAGATATATCATAAAATGGATTTCTTCCGTATTGGGATTGGGGGATCGGGCATTTCTGGAGAGCAACAAATGGGTTATATTATATCATTTCATGGCGGATCGGCAAATTATTGGGCCGAGCTGGATTTGAACCAGCGTAGACATATTGCCAACGAATTTACAGTCCGTCCCCATTAACCGCTCGGGCATCGACCCAGGAAGAATCAAATCAATTCCAGGCTTATTGATAATCCACGATCAACTTCCTTTCGTAGTACCCTACCCCCAGGGGAAGTCGAATCCCCGCTGCCTCCTTGAAAGAGAGATGTCCTGAACCGCTAGACGATGGGGGCAGACTTGCACGACCGCCATCATACTATGTTCATAGTATGAATAGTTTTTTAAAATTGTCAATATAATGGAATGGTATGACTCGATACGAAGGATCTTTCCGTCTTTCACGATTCTTTCTATACAATTTTTTTCGATAAAAGTTTGGTTCAAAGGCCACGCCGAATCTCTTTATCCGAATCTCTTTATCAATGATTCAATGAAATATCTTGGATCTATGTTAAATTAGTGGATACATGTATCACTCAAATGAATTTAGTTATGATGTCAATTAGGATAGTCTTGAAACAATTCATTGTATTGATATTTATCAAATCCAATATCAATAAACCGTTTTATTTTACCTATATTATATACTCTATATTAAATTATATTAAATTATTTAATTTACTTTTACTGGATAAAGAAAATTTTTCATTCCTGAATGAACCCTTATACTTAAATGAACCCTTATACTTATTATAAGATATATCTATGTACATCTATTATAATAAGTATATATACTAAACTCATAGTGTCTTTATTCAGGAATTGGATCAAACAAGCCCTTTTAACTCAGTGGTAGAGTAACGCCATGGTAAGGCGTAAGTCATCGGTTCAAATCCGATAAGGGGCTTTGATTTTTTCATAAATCAAAAAACTCCGGCAGTAGTATTCATATTTGAAGTGCGAATAAAGATATTGTTGATCTTTGTAATAAAGTAATAAAAAAAAAGTAACAAACCGTATAATTTAATATTTTAATATATAATAAAAATTATAACATTATAATTAATTATAGTATGGTTATAAATTTGCTATTTTAATAAATTAAATATATTATTAAATAAAAAATATATTATTTATTATTAAATTAAATAAATAATATAATTATTATAAATATTATATTAAATATTATAATGAATGTAAGGATAAGTCGTCTCGTTAAATCTTCAAATATTACTATTCCTTTCCTATTTTCCATTATTCCAATTAAATCGATTAGAAATCAACAAAATAAAAAGTAAGTGGACCTAACCCATTGCATCATAATTATATCCACTATTCTGATATTAAAATTCGATAGAGATGAAATTGGATCTTTTTTTTTCTTTGGACTACGCGGGAATCTGTCGATATATCCGATTTAATCTTCTTGTTCCTAGACGTTCTATAGGAATAAATTAGGAATGAATAAATTACTATTCCCTTCCTTTAACGAGAAACATTTATTCCAAGTCACAACATACGAGCCATTTAAAATATCTTTCTTTGATTCCAATTCCAGAACACAAGATCCGTTTTATTAGTTATATCTTATATATCTATTTATATATCTAGCAAATCGCTATTTCATGTACTAAATATTTCCATCCATATTGATACATGCAATATTTTTGTTCCGACAACGTAATGGGGAATGTATGCGAGAAGGGTACTTTCATTTCGAGTCTCATATTATTTAATATTTAATTAACTAATA